AATGAATCTTTGTGAACAATGTGGATATCATTTGAAAATGAGTAGTTCTGATAGAATCGAACTTTCGATCGATCGGGGTACTTGGGAGCCTATGGATGAAGACATGGTTTCTCTGGATCCCATTCAATTTCATTCGGAGGAGGAGCCTTATAAAAATCGTATCGATTCTTATCAAAGAAAGACAGGATTAACCGAGGCTGTTCAAACAGGCATAGGGCAATTAAACGGTATTTCCGTAGCAATAGGGGTTATGGATTTTCAGTTTATGGGGGGTAGTATGGGATCCGTAGTCGGGGAGAAAATTACCCGTTTGATTGAATATGCTACTAAAGAATTTCTACCTCTTATTATAGTGTGTGCTTCCGGAGGGGCACGTATGCAAGAAGGAAGTTTGAGCTTGATGCAAATGGCTAAAATATCTTCTGCTTTATATGATTATCAATCAAATAAAAAGTTATTCTATGTACCAATCCTTACATCTCCTACTACTGGTGGGGTGACAGCCAGTTTTGGTATGTTGGGGGATATCATTATTGCCGAACCCAATGCCTACATTGCCTTTGCGGGTAAAAGAGTAATTGAACAAACATTGAATAAAACAGTACCCGAAGGTTCACAAGCGTCTGAGTATTTATTCCAGAAGGGTTTATTCGATCTAATCGTACCACGTAATCCTTTAAAAGGCGTTCTGAGTGAGTTATTTCAACTCCACACTTTCTTTCCTTTGAATCAAAATTAGAACATTAAGTCCATTATTTTGAGCAAACGAGTAATTAGTTTATCGGAATACAAGTGAAATTGAGACGAATGGGTTTTCTTTGTTGACATACGATCTAATTGTATAACGAATCAAAAGTCACATAAAATCGGAAATCTGACCCTTTTTCTATATTCCTGATTATTGATCAAGAAGTCTCTATTAACAAGATAAAAGATGAAATTCTTTTTTTCGTGAAATTAGGCAAATAAAAAAATCTTCTTCTCGTCATATATAATGAAATTAAAATCTAGAAAATATAGTATAGAATTTTTTATCTTTCTATAGCGTACGATAATCCTATTTTGACTAAGAATCCCTGCTGGATGGGATTCTAACAAACCCTTGAATCAATATAAATAGAATCTAATTCATTAAAAAAAACTTTTTGCTTAGTGAATGAAATTCGAAGACAAGAGCAAAAAATGAAGAAAATAATATCTCATCCATATCCTCTCAAATTTTTCATGTAGAAAGATGAAAAACTACATTATATACTCACTTAGACTTAGATAGTAGATACTTATATTATTTTTAATTAATAATGAATTCTTAATAGATATAGATATTAATAAAAATTTTAAGTAGTAATAATTCCAATTTAGAATTATCAAATTATAATCAAATCAAATTATTATAATATAAATACTATANNAAATTAAATATATATAAGATATAAGTAAGATCTTTATATATATTATATAATAAGATAAGATATCTTTATATTATAAATAATATTATAAATAATAAATATAAAATCTAAATAATAATAACAGGTACAAATAGTAAATCGAGGTACCCATTCTATGACAACTCTTAATTTTCCCTCTGTTTTGGTCCCTTTAGTAGGCCTAGTATTTCCGGCAATCGCAATGGCTTCTTTATTTCTTCATGTTCAAAAAAACAAGATTGTTTAGAGCCGAGGGCGCAAAATATTCTCTTTTTTTTTTTTCAAAACTGACGCTTGTATCATAACACAGATATCCATTTAGCTAAATATGGTATAAGAGGCTTCCGTCGAAATCTCCCCAAAATGCTATTAGCTAGTTTCAAATAGACCCGAATCGGCGAATAGCTGAACTGTAAAGTTGGTCTATCTATATACATGTGGCTATCTTTAGTGAGTCATACGAAGGGTGTGTTATTAGTTTAGATCTAACCAATTTAATGAATTACTCCTAAAGGTTCACATCAAACTAGTGCTAGTTGATGCGAGTTACTTCGGAAATAAACGGCAAATTCATTTGGGGTATTCTCTCAATTCCAAAAAAAGCAACCGGATCAAGTATGAGTTGTCGATCAGAACATATATGGATAGAACCTATAACGGGGGCTCGAAAAACAAGTAATTTCTGCTGGGCTGTTATCCTTTTTTTAGGTTCATTAGGATTCTTGTTGGTTGGAACCTCGAGTTATCTTGGTAGAAATTTGATATCTTTATTTCCGTCTCAGCAAATAGTTTTTTTTCCACAAGGGATTGTGATGTCTTTCTATGGGATCGCGGGTCTTTTTATTAGCTCCTATTTGTGGTGCACAATTTCGTGGAATGTAGGTAGTGGTTATGATCGATTTGATAGAAAAGACGGAATAGTGTGTATCTTTCGTTGGGGATTCCCTGGAAAAAATCGTCGGGTCTTCCTCCGATTTCTTATAAAAGATATTCAGTCCGTCAGAATAGAAGTTAAAGAGGGTATTTATGCTCGTCGTGTCCTTTATATGGATATCAGAGGCCAGGGAGCCATTCCATTGACTCGTACTGATGAGAATTTTACTCCACGGGAAATGGAACAAAAAGCTGCTGAATTGGCTTATTTCTTGCGTGTACCTATTGAAGTATTTTAAGAAATCAGCTGAGAAATTAATGCTTTCTCGCGGGAGGGCAAAAAAGCAAGAATCCTCTTTTTCTATAACATAACTTAATTGAGGTTTCTTCAGAACATTCATTCGAGTCAAAGCAGACGTATATGGAACAAGTATAAAAAAACCTTTTTGGGGGATCTTTTATATGTATCGAAATATACACATACACAACTCAATTATATATTAAATAAAAAAATAAGAAAAAAAGAAAATCTCATAATCAACCATTTCGAAATAAGGAAATTCCCCCTTTTTAGTTGTTGGAATTGAAACTTTAGATTCAGATAGATCATATCTTGTAATTTTTTTGAAGCTTCTTTTTAGACTTTTTGTGCTCCTTAATGACGAAAAATTTGGATCTCTTATAATGTAGCCAATTTATTTATGTCGTTTTTTGTCACTCATTTTTCACAATATTTTTCAGAAAATTACCTCAATTATTCTATCGATGACTACTCATAGTCAGTTAAATTTTTTCGAAATATTAGAGGTTTTTTTTATATAATGATAGAAAAGGAGAATGATAGAAAAGGAGAATGATAGAAAAAGAGTTCTTTTGTCTCAAAATCTGAATACTATTCATATTCATTATTTAAAGTGGTTTTTCCGGGCGTTCATCGAAAAGAGATATATGCTTCGAATTTGACTGATTGAGATATAGGGAAACAATTTTTATTATATTATTTATTCATATATATTCATTCGAATTTTTCATCTTTTTCCGTATTTTTTTCTAGATTCAAGGCCTAACCACGAAATCACAAATAAAAAAGAGTGAATAGATTCATAGGTTTGATAACTTGTAATAGAACTGATGCGTGAGAGAAATATTAGATTACATAGAGTCGACGAATGAGACGGGTTCATTAACAATTCACAGATGAAAAAATGGCAAAAAAGAAAGCATTCACTCCTCTTTTATATCTTGCATCTATAGTATTTTTGCCCTGGTGGATTTCTCTCTCCTTTCAAAAAAGTCTGGAATCATGGGTTACTAATTGGTGGAACACTAGGCAATCCGAAACTTTTTTGAATGATCTTGAAGAAAAGAGTATTCTAGAAAAATTCATAGAATTAGAGGAACTCCTCTTCTTAGAGGAAATGATCAAGGAATACTCGGAGACACATCTACAAAACCTTCGTATAGGAATTCACAAAGAAACAATCCAATTAATCAAGATACACAACGAGGGTCGTATTCATACGATTTTGCACTTCTCGACAAATATAATATGTTTCATTATTCTAAGTGGTTATTCTATTTTGGGTAATAAAGAACTCGTTATTCTTAATTCTTGGGCTCAAGAATTCCTATATAACTTAAGTGACACAATAAAAGCTTTTTCTCTTCTTTTATTAACTGATTTATGTATCGGATTTCATTCGCCCCATGGTTGGGAACTGATGATTGGCTTTGTCTACAAGGATTTTGGATTTGTTCATAATGATCAAATTATATCTGGCCTTGTTTCCACTTTTCCAGTCATTCTAGATACAATTTTAAAATATTGGATTTTCCGTTATTTAAATCGCGTATCTCCGTCACTTGTAGTGATTTATCATTCAATGAATGACTGAAAAATTATCTACCTAATCCAATTAGAATGTTTCTTACTTTGCAGTTGTACATAAGCAAAGCATTGAAAATCGCTTTCTATTTCTACCCATCCCGGAGATTCATCCTATATTCCTATATATATTAATTGAGTCAAAACAAATTATTCCAGTAAATAACAGAATCGTGGATAGGAAACTCCATTAGTGACCTACCCAAATTTATTGTATAAATATATTTTCGGGATCAATGGTTGGACCATGCAAACTAGAAATACTTTTTCTTGGATAAAGGAACAAATTACTCGATCTATTTCCATATCGCTCATGATATATATCATCACTCGTACATCCATTTCAAATGCATATCCCATTTTTGCACAGCAGGGTTATGAAAATCCACGAGAAGCGACTGGACGTATTGTATGCGCCAATTGCCATTTAGCTAATAAACCGGTGGATATTGAGGTTCCGCAAGCGGTACTTCCCGATACTGTATTTGAAGCAGTTGTTCGAATTCCTTATGATATGCAAGTGAAACAAGTTCTTGCTAATGGTAAAAAAGGAGTCCTGAATGTGGGAGCTGTTCTTATTTTACCAGAGGGTTTTGAATTAGCCCCTCCCGATCGTATTTCCCCCGAGATAAAAGAAAAGATGGGCAATCTGTCTTTTCAGAGCTATCGCCCCAATCAAAAAAATATTCTTGTCATAGGCCCTGTTCCTGGTCAGAAATATAGTGAAATCACCTTTCCTATTCTTTCCCCCGACCCCGCTACTAAGAAAGACACTCACTTCTTAAAATATCCTATATACGTAGGCGGAAACAGGG